AAATAAATTAATCAAATTACGAGAAGCTTCGTAAAGTGCTTCTTTAGGAGTTAAACTTCCATCCGTCCATATTTCGAGAAAAAGTATTTCTTGTTTTTCATTTCCAAAAGAATGAATACTATAATTCGCATTTCGAACAGGCATGGAGACAGCATCTATAGGAAAACTTCCATCTTGATAGTTTTCCGTGGTTTTCATACGGCGACCCCTCTCGATTTGTAATTCAATACGCAAATCAATTGGTTTCGTCAGGCTAGCTATATGCTGTGAAGTATCAACTATTTCCACAGAGGGTGGTAAGATGATATGTCGAGCAGTTACGATTTCAGGACCCTTGGCGCAAATGGATGCGTTGCGAGTTCCATACAGATCACTTCTCAATACAATTTTTTTCAAATTCATTAAAATTTCATATACTGATTCTTCAACACCAGATATCATAGAATATTCGTGCGGTGCGTTTTCAAATTTTGCACGCGTGATACACGTTCCTTCTACTTCTCCAAGCAAAGCTCTTCGCATCGCGATACCTATCGTATCCGCTTGGCCTTTCATAAGTGGAGACAAAATGAAACGGCTATAATGAAGTCGCTTACTGTCGGTTCTTGATTCAATACACTTACAGCGCGGTATCCTAGTGGATACTTCGAATTTTTCTTGATTCATTTTTTTTTTAAAAAACAAAAGTTTTATGATAGATAAGGAAAACGTAAGTGATACTTTTTTTTCTAATTTTTTGCAGCCGATTGAAGTGTTTCTTTCTATATACTTGAAATCCGCTCAATTATTATTTCTACACGCGTCTTTTTTTGGGGGGCCTACATCCATTATGTGGAAGAGGGGTTACGTCACGTATGGAACTCACTAGTATACCACTTTTACGAATAGCTCGTAATACTGCATCTCTTCCGATACCAGCACCCTTTATCCTGACTTCTGCTCGTTTCATACCCTGATCCACTACTGTACGAATAGCATTTCCTGCTGCGGTTTGGGCAGCAAATGGTGTCCCTTTTCTTGGTCCTCTGAATCTACAAGTACCAGCGGATGACCAAGAAACCACCCGACCTAGCACATCTGTAACAGTAACAATAGTATTGTTGAAACCCGCTTGAACATGAATAACTCCTTTTGGTATTCTACGTCCACTCTTACGTGAACCAATACGCCCCCACCTACGTGAACCAATTCTTGGTCTAGTTTTTGTCATATTTTATCATCTCATAAATATGAGTCAAAGATATACGGATATATCCATTTCATATCAAAACGGATCCTTTATTTGTCCATCGGGTCCTTTAGAAAATCCCTTTTTATTTTTAGAGAGATTACTTTTGTCTCTGTTTATGTCTCGGATTGAAACAAATTACTACAATTCGTCTCCTCCTACGGAGCAGTCGACATTTTTCACAAATTTTACGAACCGAGGCCCTTATTTTCATATTTTTTATTCCTTACCTTAATTCCGAATCTATTCCTTGTAAGAAAATAAATCTCTTGAAATTTTGAACCTCGAATTGTATTTCCACGAAGGAATGTTTAAAAAGTCACCCACACCTAATTGTTGTTCGAATCTTTATCTTTATCTTTCTTGGGAAGTCTATAAACTATACGTCCCCTGGTTGAATCATAAGGACCCACCTCAATTAGAACTCTATCTCCTGGTAGTATCCGTATAAAATTTCGTCGGATCTTCCCCGAAATATAACCGAGAATCAGATCTTCGTTATCTAAACGAACCCGAAACATACCATTTGAAAGCGATTCAGTAATTAAACCCTCATAAATCGATTTTTTTTCTTTCTCTTTCATTTCGAGTAACCTCCTTGAACCAGAAACTAATAAAATAAAGGTAAGGGCGGGTGATATTAAACAACCTATCCTTCCTCTCTTTTGTCATAAATAGACGAAGTTGCGGATCCAATTCGGATACCAGAGGGATCACCATATATAACACAAAACCTCCCCTCCAATTCCTTCTAGTCTAGCTTCTCGATCTGTCATTATACCCCGAGAAGTCGAAAGAATTACAACTCCCGTTCCGCCGAAAATTCTAGGAATTCGTTGATAGTTGGAATAGATTCGTAGACCGGGTCGGCTGATACGCTTGAAAATCTTTCTATATGTTCCTTTCCTATTTCTTCTATGTCGCAGGGTTGAAACCAAGAAAGATTTGTTGTTTTCCCGATGTTTTCTAACGTTTTCAAGAAAACCCTCTCGTAGAAGTATTTTCACAATGCTTTCGGTGATCTTAGTGGATGCTATTCGAACCGTTCCTTTTTTATCCGTGTCGGCATTTCTTAGAAAAGTTAATATATCGGCAATAGTATCCCTATTCATGTCGAACTAGAATTATTGGTGCCTCCTCGTTTTGATATAATCAACGTGTTCTGTTTTTTTTTTTTTTTTTTTTTTTTTTTTTTTTTTTTTTTTTTTTTGTGAATTTTTCATTATTTATTTACGAATTGTTAAAAGTATATGCCTGAAACACAATCTACTGGTTGATCTATTTCAGATAACCGACTATATCATAGTCCCACCCACTAGTATTTAGAATACTTCAGGAGCTAATGAGACTATTTTAGTAAAATTCAACTGTCTCAATTCTCGAGCGATTGCTCCAAAAACTCGAGTTCCTTTTGGATTTCCTTCTTTATTAATGACAACTGCTGCATTGTCATCATATCGTATTATCATACCGTCGTCACGTCGGAGTTCTTTACGGGTACGTACAATTACAGCCCTGATCACTTCTGATCTTTCGAGAGGCATATGGGGCACTGCCTCTTTGATTACAGCAACAATAACGTCACCAATACGAGCATATCGGCGATTACTAGCTCCTATGATTCGAATACACATCAATTCTCGAGCCCCGCTGTTGTCCGCTACATTCAAATGGGTCTGAGGTTGAATCATATCATTTTTTTTTTTTTTGAATTGAATCTCTTCTTTCAATGCCAAGGTCGAAGGAAAAAAGAAAGAAATATTGTCTTTCCAAAAATAGAAATAAGGAAATCTAAATCTGCGATTGTCTTTTTCATCACAAATATCCGGTTCCACACCCCTATCTCGCAATAATGAATTGCGTTCGTATAGGCATTTTGTATGCAGCTATTGAAATAGCTGCTCTGGCTACCGTTTCGGATACTCCACCCATTTCATAAAGTATTCGACCCGGTTTAACAACAGAGACCCAGTATTGGGGGGATCCTTTCCCCGAACCCATACGTGTTTCCGTAGGTTTTACAGTCACGGGTTTGTCGGGAAATATACGTACCCATATTTTTCCACCACGGCGCGCATATCGTGTTATTGCTCGTCTCCCTGCTTCTATTTGTCTAGATGTGATCCAAGCGGGTTCAAGTGCCTGAAGAGCATATTTCCCGAAACAAATATGATTGCCTCGATAAGATATTCCCTTCATTCTTCCTCTATGTTGTTTACGGAATCTGGTTCTTTTGGGGTTATAGTTGATGGTTGTTTCTCAATCCCATCTCTACTGCAGAACCGGACATGAGAGTTTCTTCTCATCCAGCTCCTCGCGAATGAAACGATTCAACAATATTACAGATACACGTGTATTTTTTTTTGTTTATAACGGATCCTTGACCCTTACTGAATCGGCTAATAATTTGCAATTCAATAGGGATTTCGCGGGCGAATATTTACTCTTCTCATCTTTGCTTCATTTGTAGGGTTAACCCATCGCCTCTCATAATAAATCAATGGGTTCCCGGTTGGTTCCGCCATCCCACCCAATGAATCATTGGGATTCCGTTTTCAATAGAATCTTCTGCAGTCATAGGTTCCGTCGTTCCCATAGCTTCTCGATTAATGGCTAGGCCTGAACTCAGCAATGGAGCTCCACAATTCCAATTCGTTCCCAAGTCAATTTCCTCAGTCTCTATTGACTCGAAGCTCTTTATTATTTGTATTTTTTTCTATGAATTGTCTAATTATGGAAGAATCCGTATTGATGCTTTATCACACTGCCTTTTATTAGTATGAGATTATTTATAATAGACCATACATATTGGAATTCTATATCATTTAGATTTTCCTTCTCTCTTTCTCTCATCCTTCCATTTACCCACATCCCTATATTTTCACTTCACAACCCATAATGAATGAGATTTTTCATTTATGAAAAAATATTTCAGTTGCTACAACTATATGATCGACACATCATATAGTAACTGGTTCCTTGGATATCGATAATACGAAGCAATGAGCTGGTTATAAGTTCTATAGTTATTAGTTAGGGTCCAGTCCATTTTTTGGATTCCCAACTCTAAAGAAAAACCAACGAGTCACACACTAAGCATAGCAATTCTACCAAAAGTTCAATCGAATTTTTTATTCAACCCTATATAATTATAATTGCTCACTTTTCATTGAGGGTAAAAAGAATAGTTTGCCCTTTTTTGTTCTATCACTGAATAGAATGGCAAGGAAAGTCCCATCATTGCTTGTCTACAAATATCCAAATTTTGATTCCTAATACTCCATAGATAGTTCGAACTGTATAGGAACAATGATCAATTTTAGCTCGAATGGTTTGTAGGGGTACCCTACCTTCTCTGATCCATTCGACGCGTGCAATTTCTTTTCCGTCGATACGCCCTGCTATTTGCACTTGAATTCCTTTTGTATCCGCTTTTTTAGTTAATTCAATAGCTTTTTTCATTGCCTTTCGAAAGGAAACTCTATTCTTTAATTGTAGAGCTATATATTCTGCAAGAAAATTAGGTTGTCTATAAGGTTTTGTAACTTTTGTGATAGCAATGTTAAGTTTCCAGTCCACAGAATTCAATCCTTTTTGTACATTGATCTGTAATTCTTTAATTCCTCGTGTTCGACTCTCTTTTAATAAATTTGGGGATCCAATATGGATAATGATCTGAATCAAATCGATTTTTTTTTGAATTTCTATATGTGCAATTCCTTCAAAAACCGAGGATATTCTCCTATTTTTTTGTACATACTTCTTGATACAA